CAATGAATAGGGAAGGTATAGTAATGCTATGAATGATCCAGTATCGAATACTGGTAATAATATCAGCAAAAGAACGTTCTCCAGTACTTCCAGACATGCTGAGCTCCAAAGATTATTCAGTCAAAATGGATCGATTCTGTAAAAGATAAGATGGGATCAGTCAATTAATTGACTGAAAAAAAATAATATCTTTGTTATATCGTAAATATTACCAATGGTGTTTTTTAAGTATACCGAATAAGTATAACTATCCTTATTATGACATAGCAACGCAATTTTCAGTATCGAAAAAATCGAAATTTTTTCCTTTTTCTTTGCTGTAATATTTTTTGATTGACCGAATTTAGAAAATTCCAGTTTATAGTTATAGATGTAGAATAAATAAGTTCTGTTTTGTTGGAATCCTTTTTTTAATTCATTTAATGAATTGCTTAGTCGTCCATTAATAAAGTAAAATGTATAGAATTTTTTTCAAAATAAAACGAATAAAAAAAGAATGAAAGAAATTATATTCGAATATTGATTCAATTCAAATCAAATAGAATTTCATTTTTTGTTTAAGTTATACAACACAGTTATTCTTTTAGTTTATTAAAGAATTTTTCCAATACACCTATTGGTTGGTATATCGGAAAGTATAGGTAAAAAAATGTTAAAGATAATAATTATATTTCTTTAATTATCTTTTTTTCAATGCCTGCCGTCTATCATGAGTATGATTGATGAATCCAAAACAATGATAATTTACTTTTTTTGTGTTGGGTTTTCTCTACTAGAATCTGTCAACACGGAGACTTAGGTAAATTTTATAAAAAAATAACATATTATATAATAAAAAAAATATTTCACTTAGATCTTTTATTGATATGTATACTCTCACTCGTTATTTTGGGTTTTTACTAGCGGTCTTTACTATAACCTCCGCTTTATTTATTAGTATGAGCAAGATACGACTTATTTGAAATTAAATAATACAATTCATCAAATATAAACACTTTCTACATGATTCCATCATTGCTATAGTTGTTCCCTGAGTATATTTTGGTCATTGAGATTTACGAGTAATTTGGTTTAAGAGAATTAATATTATTAACATTTTTTTTTACCTGGTTAAACAAATTGAAATGATTGAAGTTTTTCTATTTGGAATCGTGTTAGGTCTAATTCCTATTACTTTGGCTGGATTATTCGTAACTGCATATTTACAATACAGACGTGGTGATCAGTTGGACCTTTAGATAAATCTAAATCATCTATTTTTTTTTCTTGATAGACCCTAAAACTTACTTTATTTTTAATTCACAGGAGGTAAATAGAATTGTATCAGTGTAACAAGAAAAAATTAATCACGCTCTGTAGGATTTGAACCTACGACATTGGGTTTTGGAGACCCACGTTCTGCCGAACTGAACTAAGAGCGCTTTCAATTTATACTCTACGATCTCTACGATAAAAAATGGTTATTTTTTCCTATATACATTACATAAAATGAAACAATGATATCCAATTTGAATCTCAATGCACACTATATGATATTATATGATATGGCTCATAGAAAAAGTAATTCGAAAGAATAAGAAATGTATAGGGATGACAGGATTTGAACCTGTGACATTTTGTACCCAAAACAAATGCGCTACCAGGCTGCGCTACATCCCTTTCAGGGTCTGTCTCATCGATTCCCTGTTTTTTTTTCTTATCTTATTTATACAGATTTTTCTTCCATTGAACCAGCTCTCTTATTCTTTTTGTTTTGGGTCTCATTGCATATATACATAAAAGACAATAAAAAAAAATTATGAAAAACATATGAAACACTGTCAAAAAAATAAATCCTTGGTGGGAGGGGATGTTCAGTAATAAATGGATATACTGGATCCTTCATTATACATTTAAAATTCAATTAGGGATTCCGCGTTTTTATATATGTTCAAAATAAAAATACTAAAAAGGAGGATTTTCAATGCGAGATATAAAAACTTATCTTTCCACGGCACCGGTAATAAGTATGCTATGGTTTGTATCTTTAGCGGGTCTATTGATAGAGATCAATCGTTTTTTCCCGGATGCGTTGATGATATTCCCTTTTTTTCATTTTAGTTATTGACATAGAATCATTTAGTCAATCAATAATTCAAAAGGGGGTTCATGGCTAAAAAGGTGCCCGAGTAACGGTTATTTTTTTTTAATGTACTTACCAATGTTTGAAAAGGTATTCATAAGGAATCCACAGGTGTTTCCTATAACTCAAAAGAATCTACCATATGCGCCGTCTAGTCGTGATAAAAAAACTATAGAGTGCTCATACGATCGATTCATGCATGGGTAGGTTAATAATAAATAGATGAAAAAGGGGTTGTGTCACCCTGTGTTGTCAAAAAAAAACCGGACAAAAATGACATCAATATAACATAAAAAACTCATGTTCTATACAAACAAAAAGATATATACTAACCTATTTTATATTGAATGAATATATTATATAATATATTATTTATATTCATCTGACCGAATCAAATAGGATTTTTGGGATGTAATAAACAAACTATGGATAAATACAAACGACCTTTTCGTAAATCCACGCGATCTTTTCATAGGCGGTTGATCCCGATCCAATCAGGAGATCAAATTGATTATAGAAACATGAGTTTAATTAGTCGATTTATTAGTGAACAAGGGAAAATATTTTCTAGACGAGTGAATAGATTGACCTTGAGACAACAAAGATTCATTACTATTGCTATAAAACAAGCTCGTATTTTATCTTTGTTACCCTTTCTTAATAATGAGAAACAATTAACAACAATAAAAAAATAGTTTTTTGTAGAACCATAAAAAAGGACTTCATTTTTGGTGGTACTATACTATATAGTATTATAGTATAGTACAATCCGAACTCAAACGCGGATTAGTATTATTTGAGAATATAAGATTGGAGTGTCGTAATAAGACAAAAATAGAAATCATTTTGAACGTTTTCTTTCATTTTTAAAACCCTCTCGTATATATTTTATCATACTAAAAATCTACTGTTTTATCGGAGTTTTTTCTCCGGAAACTAAAAAATTTCAATTATTACAGCGTATTTTTTCCACTCTCCTTCTATTTATGATCTCATTGAAAATTATAGAAAGACAATTTCTATTTGATATTGCAATTTGCGCCAGTATTTTACGATTAATAATAAATTGCCTATTGTGAAGATCGTGTATGAATAGACTATAACAATAGGAGGATTCCCTATTCTCGCTAATTACTGCACTTATCCGAGCGATCCACAAGCTACGAAAGTCTCTTTTTTTTCGATCTCTATCCCGATGAGACGAAACCAAAGCTCTTATTTTTTGTTGAGTAAAAGTTTGAGTAAGTCTTGAATGAGCCCCTCGAAAGCTTGATGCAAATAAACGAATTTTTTTTCGCCGTCTCCGAGCTATATATCCCCGTCTAATTCTGGTCATTGACTAAATGAAACTTTGATGAATAACTAATAATTTTATAATTCCGGTCTATTAATAACAAAATAGATTTTTCCAATGTATAAAATAAAAATTCCAACATTTTTTGCTACAATAACCTTCCCAACCACGATATTTTTTTGCTAGACACTTTTCACCTCTATATATATATAAGAATATAAATAATGAATAGCATGGATTTTCGGTGTCCAAAAAAATGGATTATGGTGGATTACATCGTTTCTATGGCGACTTATTGAAATGAAACGGTGAGGTCCTCTCTATACACCGGAGCCCTTTTCCCTAATCCCTAATTTTAGGGTATATAGATCACTTGTACAGTTCACATACTTTGGCTCGACTTCTGGAATTATCCAGTAGTAATAGATCTTTCACAACGAGATCTACCTTATACGAGTGACGGTATTGGATTATGAAGGTTAGGTAGTTGACCTTGTTAGTCCGTTCTTGCACGTGTGAGAGACTTTCATTTACTTGACTATCTATTAATAGTTTCCCCCGCTTAATGGAATTCAATTTGATACCAATGGGAGAAAAATGGATTCCTTATTCTCTTCAATTGAGTGGATTTATTTGCACCAACGTAAAAAAATACATAAATTTCATACAAGGGAATGGATTCATTTTTCATTTGTGGAGATAGTGAATGGAGTTAAATCCGATTAACTGGTGGTACCGATCATTGATACTGGAAAATACATTTCTATGTTTCCCAGACTCTGTGATCTGAACGAGTCGCACATACACCTTCGTACATGTTCCTCGACGCTGAGGGCATTCCACAAGAGCGGGGGATTTCGTTACATTTCTAATTGGCTGTCTTGTGTTTCTAATAAGTTGTTTAATAGTTGGCATGCGGAATCGTATCCATAATGAGCTGGTTTAGATCGATCTTAACCGCATGATTATGAATTCCTTTGTTTATAAAAAAAAATAGTGAATAATCAATCGAATTTAAAATGATATAGATAGAAATACAAAGACTCTTGGTATTCCTGCTATTTTGTCATTAAACTGCTACTAGATCAACAATTCCATGAGCTTGGGCTTCTGTTGCTGACATAAAAACATCCCTTTCCATATCTTCGGATACAACCCATAACGCTTTCCCCGTTCTTTGTACATAAACCTGTGTCAAGGTTTCGCGTAGTTTCAGTAGTTCTTCCGCTTCCAGGATAAATTCTACTGTTTGTGCCTCAAAATAAGAACTAGCAGGTTGATGGATCATTACCCTGATATGAAAAACATAAAAAAATCAATTGTTTATCTTATAAAGAAAGAATGTTTTTTTCATCATCAACCGTACAGGCATCTTTTTTGCACATTATGCATACGGCTTTACAATGGAATTTACTTTTTTGATTTTTATTTCTGACTTCCATTATAATTTATAATAATAATATAGAGTATCAGATCAAAATAGGTAAATTTTCCAATTACCACCCTTCATTTATTTTTCCCAGTTAGGAATACTATGATGGTTCCGTTGCTTTAATCTTTTTTTTATCTCTGTGAAGAAGCAATCCCAAAGTTTTTTATTTTTAATCCACTAAAATCGTGCTTTTTCATAACCATGATACATAAAAAGCTTATAAAAAGCTTATAATACCTATGGTGTGAAAAGTGTGTGACACTGAAATGGACTTCTGATAGAAGAACCGTAAATCTCCTTTCATTTTTCTCATACGACTCTCTCGATACAGAATCTAAATGTTTAAAAAAATGAATAAAATACTAAAAAATATATTTTTCATATCGAATGAAAAATGCCATGCTATTATTACTCATATCTTCTCTATGGCGAAGGCATAGTCGTTTTTTTATCTAAAAAAAATCATTGGCGCCAAGCGTGGGGGAATGCTAGACGTTTGGTAATCGATCCTCCGACCAGGATAAAAGATCCCATTGAGGCGGCTAAGCCCATACATATAGTCTGTACATCTGGTCGAACAAATTGCATAGTGTCATAAATAGCAACTCCGGGGATGACCCATCCTCCAGGAGAGTTTATAAAAAGATAAAAATCTTTGATATCATTCTCTATACTGAGATATACCATCAGACTAATAAGTTGATTCGAGATCTCACTATCTACCCCTTGACCTAAAAATAGTAATCTTTCTCGATAAAGTCGGTTGATTAGGGCCTTCATTGAATGGTTTGCCTCAGGAACCGTACATGCACCTTTTTATGCATACGGTTCAAAAAATGGAAAAAAATCAATTTTTAGATTCCATCCAGCTTCTTTCTTTTCTTAAGGCACTTTTTATTCTTCTTATTGAAATATTTTTTACTTTTTCATGCTTTTTTATATAATTTTATTATATATATTTTTATATATAATAAAATTATAATAAAATAAAATTAAAAATAATTCGCTAAACTTACCGAACTCACTTTTCATTGATGTATTTTTTCACCGATCTAAATTACGATGTCATTTTCTTGTTCCTGAATGGGCTTATTCTATTCATCATTTAGGTTTATGCTCTACTCCGGGTAAAGATTTGCCCCGATTTCTATTTACAATATAGGGTAATAAAAAGGGCAACACAAATCATATCCTCCTAATATCATTGCTACGCCTTCCGTTTTTTCACAATTCCTTTCATCATATCTGCCAAATCTTTGATGTATCTTATAATTGAATGTATGATTCGATTGATTAATAATTGTAAACCTCTTTTTGTAAAAATAGGAATCGATTTTGATATGTATAGTAGTTCCAAAAATCGATATTTCCAATTGGGTTTTTCTAAACGGAGCCTGGATACTTCATTCTTTGATTGGTCTAACCAAAACAAAAAAACCATAAAACTTTTTTGCTTGATATTTATTGTTAATACTCTCGAAAAAAAAAGTATCAACGAATAATTGTACATCATCACACGTTCCAAAATTTCTTAAATATTTTTAGGGGTGACAGAAGAGAATATCTCAATCGGGTGAGAAAACGGGGAAATACCATATAGCCCAAGATATCTGACAAGCCACACTATATGTCAACCCAAGTTGAATATTCCTCTCCAGGAATTCGAAAAGGGACTCTTGGAACACCAATAGGCATTAAGTGAAAGTAAAGAATTAATATAATAAACACTTTTATGTGGAAACGTAATGGGTTTTTTGTCTTCCTCCAATTGTACCCTACTCATCATTTATCTATATAGATTAGAAAAAAAAAATAAAAAAAAAATGATGAATCTGAATCAAAAAATCATAATAAATTAATTATTACAAATTATTCTAATGATAACAAGTATGTATTCGCACATACATATATATAGATATCAATTATAGATATCAATTTATATTATATAATATAAACCCCATCATTGCATATGGATACTTTTCGGGTATAAAATAAATCTGCTTCTCCTTGGTACTAGTTCCTAATAAAATAATTTTTTTCGGGCTATAAATAAGTGAACTAGAACAATGACCTTTGCTCTGAGATAAGCCGTCCACTGATGAAAGGGTTACGAGGAATATGTTGTTTCTTTTTTTTCCAATGCTGCAATAAAGTTAAAAATTACATGATTATGTTATAAGAATATCTTTGATAAAAAAGAGGTTTTTCCATGGGTTTACCTTGGTATCGTGTTCATACAGTCGTATTGAATGATCCCGGTCGGTTGCTTTCTGTCCATATCATGCATACAGCTCTGGTTTCTGGTTGGGCCGGTTCGATGGCTCTCTATGAATTAGCAGTTTTTGATCCCTCAGACCCCGTTCTTGATCCAATGTGGAGACAAGGTTTGTTTGTTATACCCTTCATGACTCGTTTAGGAATTACCAATTCATGGTCTGGTTGGAGTATCACAGGAGGGACTATCACGAATCCAGGTCTTTGGAGTTACGAAGGCGTGGCCGGGGCACATATAGTCTTTTCGGGTCTTTGCTTTTTAGCAGCTATCTGGCATTGGGTATATTGGGATCTAGAAATATTTTGTGATGAACGTACAGGAAAACCTTCTTTGGATTTGCCCAAGATCTTTGGAATTCATTTATTTCTCTCAGGGTTGGCTTGCTTTAGTTTTGGTGCATTTCATGTAACCGGCTTGTATGGTCCGGGAATATGGGTTTCCGATCCTTATGGACTAACGGGAAAAGTACAACCTGTAAATCCATCGTGGGGTGTGGAGGGTTTTGATCCTTTTGTTCCAGGGGGAATAGCCTCGCATCATATTGCAGCAGGTACATTGGGCATATTAGCGGGTCTATTCCATCTTAGTGTCCGTCCTCCCCAACGTCTATACAAAGGATTACGTATGGGCAATATTGAAACTGTCTTGTCCAGTAGTATAGCTGCTGTCTTTTTTTCAGCTTTTGTTGTTTCGGGAACGATGTGGTATGGTTCAGCAACGACTCCGATCGAATTGTTTGGCCCCACTCGTTATCAATGGGATCAGGGATACTTCCAGCAAGAAATATATCGAATAGTTAGTACTGGGTTAGCCGAAAATAAAAGTTTATCGGAAGCGTGGTCTATGATTCCTGAAAAATTAGCCTTTTATGATTATATCGGCAATAATCCGGCAAAAGGGGGATTATTCAGAGTAGGGTCCATGGACAACGGGGACGGAATAGCTGTTGGGTGGTTAGGACACCCAATCTTTCGAGATAAAGAAGGTCGTGAACTTTTTGTACGCCGTATGCCTACATTTTTTGAAACATTTCCAGTCGTTTTGGTAGATGGAGACGGAATAGTGAGAGCCGATGTTCCTTTTAGAAGGGCAGAATCAAAGTATAGTGTTGAACAAGTCGGTGTAACTGTTGAATTCTATGGTGGTGAGCTCAATGGAGTTATTTATAGTGATCCTACTATTGTGAGAAAATATGCTAGACGTGCTCAATTGGGTGAAATTTTTGAATTAGATCGTGCGACTTTGAAATCTGATGGTGTTTTTCGTAGCAGCCCAAGAGGTTGGTTCACTTTTGGACATACTTCGTTTGCTCTGCTGTTCTTCTTCGGACACATTTGGCATGGTGCTAGAACCTTGTTCAGAGATGTTTTTGCTGGTATTGACCCCGATTTGGATGCTCAAGTGGAATTTGGAACCTTCCAAAAAATTGGAGATCCAACTACAAGAAGAGTAGTCTGATACAACATGACTCGAAAATGAAAATATTTCGCTTCTTTTGTTTGGGTTGGGAGTGTTTAAAGTAGAAGGGTACGAGAGAACTCTTTTTATTTGTACTGCCTTTCTTATGTGATGATTGCTTGTTAGTTATCCGAAAGAGAATTATAAACAGATATGAAAGATATAATTTTTAACTACGATCGAACTATGGAAGCATTGGTTTATACATTTCTTTTAGTCTCAACTCTAGGAATCATTTTTTTCGCTATATTTTTTCGAGAACCGCCTAAAGTTCCAACTAAACTAATCAAAAAAAGATGACATTTTTTTTTTCATTATATTTAATTCAGAAGGAAGTAAAGAGCCCCCGAAAATGCGGAGGCTCTTTACTTCAACTAGTCCCCGTGTTCTTCGAATGGATCTATGAGATTTTTAGAGGGCTGCCCAAAAGCGATATAAAAAGCATACCCAGTAAAACTGACAAGTAAACCAGATATAGAGATGGCAACTAGGGTTGCTGTTTGCATTGTATAATTTAGACAATATGATACGATCCTTTTTTTACAACTGAATGGGATACAAAGTCAACATGCAATGAATAATACACAAACAAGGAGGATGGATGGCTACAAAAAACGTTGAAGATCGCTCATCTGGTCCAAGACGAACTTACATCGGAGATTTATTAAAACCATTGAATTCAGAATATGGTAAGGTAGCTCCTAGATGGGGAACGACTCCTTTGATGGGTGTCGCAATGGCTCTATTTGCGATATTTCTATCTATTATTTTGGAAATTTATAATTCTTCCGTTTTACTGGAAGGAATTTCAATGAATTTGAATTAGATATCTATATATCTATCGATATCCATAATAATTGCGCAGTCTTACTTTATCAAAACAATGTGAATCGGTTAGGTATCGAAATTCGTCCATTCTATTTTGGTAGTTTGACCGCGGAATTTCTTTGTTTCTGTATTTCCGGAATATGAGTGTGTGACTTGTTATAATGAATCCTATATATCAGAGAATGGTTCTGTCATATTTTTCTATCAAAAGTTCTACCTACGTCAGATATTGATTTTAGTATTATCTGAAACACGTAATAGGAAATAGATCCATAGAAAAAAATATTTTAACTATGATTCATACTTAATGAATTATTCTCACTATCAGAAGCCGGACTCCAAAAAATAATTTTTAAAAGGGTTTATAGATATGGAAGAATTTGTCTTCTTTCAATTCATATATAATGCTTATTTATCAAAATAAAAATCGTTTGAGCTATGCTAAATTTTTCTACATTCTTTGAATAAGTGATGAGCCAATGGTTCTTACTCAGGGAATCCTTATTTGGTCTGTTTGGCTTGGAGATGGAGATTTAATCATCGTGGTGGTTCTAGTATGAATCTGAGGTTTCAATCGATTCATAGGGTCTTAACAAGATAAATTCCTTCATATTAATCTAAGGTTAACCATAAATTAGTATAGTATTATTTAAAGTCAAACCAAATGATTCTAAAAAATAAACAAAATAATATAGGAAAGGAATAGAGAAAATTCAATAAGCCTGTTGTAACGATTAACAACACATACGAATGAGCCCACTTGATTTTTTGGCATTATTACCGCAAAGAAAAAAAAGAATAAGTGGATGATTTTTCCTTATTCTCTTGAGATATTTTTTTTATCATATCAGAGGATACGTTTAAATTAAATTAGTATTTTTAGGTGTTTATGCTTGAGCTGTACGAGATGAAATTCTCATATACAGTTCTAAGAGAAGGAGTTTACTTGGTTTCCTATCTCAATAAAATCTATGATTGGTTCGAAGAACGTCTCGAAATTCAGGCGATTGCAGATGATATTACTAGTAAATACGTTCCTCCTCATGTCAACATATTTTATTGTCTAGGAGGAATTACGCTTACTTGTTTTTTACTACAAGTAGCTACAGGATTTGCTATGACTTTTTACTATCGTCCGACCGTTACAGAGGCTTTTTCTTCTGTTCAATATATAATGACTGAAGCTAAGTTTGGTTGGTTAATCCGATCCGTTCATCGATGGTCGGCAAGTATGATGGTCTTAATGATGATCCTACACGTATTTCGTGTGTATCTTACCGGTGGATTTAAAAAACCTCGCGAATTGACTTGGTTGACTGGTGTGGTTCTGGCTGTATTGACTGCATCTTTTGGTGTAACTGGTTATTCTTTACCTTGGGATCAAATTGGTTATTGGGCAGTAAAAATTGTAACAGGTGTACCTGAATCTATTCCTGTAATAGGATCCCCTTTAGTAGAGTTCTTACGCGGAAGTTCTAGTGTGGGACAATCCACCTTGACTCGTTTTTATAGTTTACACACTTTTGTATTGCCTCTTCTTACCGCTGTATTTATGTTAATGCACTTTCCAATGATACGGAAACAAGGTATTTCTGGTCCTTTATAGAATAAATATAGAATAAATATAGAATAAATTTGAATCTAATTCATACACTTGAGGGAGGAACCATAAGTTTTCATTGCTAAATTAAAGTATTGATGGAAAATAAAATATAAAATTTTTTTTGGATAGATCCCTTCAACTCCACAATAAGTAGTTTCTTTTACATGCGATTGTGGAAGGTTATTCTCTTCAGAGAAAATGGATTATGGGAGTGTGTGACTTGAACTATTGATTTGGCCATGCAGACATTTTATTTTCTATTTCTGCCACATTTTAATTTATAAAAACGTGTTCTTTTTCACCCACCGCGAAAAGTCCGAGCCCGGTTCGCTTGAAGAGAATATTTTCTATGATCATACCTGAAAAATCATGTTGTGTATTAAAAGGCTTCGTAAGATCTAGTACAATCAGTGATGTGGTGGCATAATCTACAGATGATGTTATCTATTCACTTTAGTCTCGTATGGAAATGCATTCATTTCTTCTGCATTTACTCGATCTATGAAATTATCGGAGTGAAACAAGGTATCTAAAGAAGAAAAGAGGCTCGACAAGATATATTATTAGTAACAAGTAAATCCTTTCCTTTGTATGTAAAACTCCGAATTTTGGGGATAAACATCATGCAAGGTTTGAGACGACCCAGAAAGCGTTTGATCATTTGATTCATTTTAGTAAGCCCATTGGGGTATTGAGTCTTTACCTGTAAGAACGGAATTCCAGATTTTTTTGTAACTCTAGAAAAAAGGATAATCTGGCTTTTATAGAACCATATCTGTTACATAAATTTCATCTATTTTATTAGACTATGGTTCCACTTATGTTCTTTTAATTATTGCTCGAGCCGGATGATGAAAAATTATCATGTCCGGTTCTATCGGGGGGGGATGGATCTATAAAAAAAAAATTCACCTATCCCAATAACAAAAAAACCCGACTTGAATGATCCTGTATTAAGATCCAAATTGGCTAAAGGGATGGGCCATAATTATTACGGAGAACCCGCATGGCCTAATGATCTTTTATATATTTTTCCAGTAGTCATTCTAGGAACAATTTCCTGTAATGTAGGCTTAGCAGTTCTAGACCCATCCATGATAGGTGAACCGGCAGATCCATTTTCAACTCCTTTGGAAATATTACCAGAATGGTATTTCTTTCCTGTATTTCAAATACTTCGTACAGTACCCAATAAATTTTTGGGTGTTCTCTTAATGGTTTCAGTACCTGCGGGATTATTCACAGTACCTTTTTTAGAGAATGTTAATCAATTCCAAAATCCATATCGCCGTCCAGTAGCAACAACCGTATTTTTGATTGGGACAGCAGTGACCCTTTGGTTGGGTATTGGAGCCACATTACCTATTGAAAAATCCCTAACTTTAGGGATTTTTTAAAAAAAAAATGGATTCGTTGAATGAAATAAAAATAAAATATTCATGAATGTATCTAGGATAATTAAAATTATCCTAGATACATTCTTTTGTTCAATGATCGTTTTGTAGATCGATTCAAAATAGACAGATTCCGCTAAATATTAATATTAAAAAAAAAAATATTTTTCTTAAAAACCCGAAAAATATGAAAAAAATTCAATTTATTGATGAAAATTTCGATAAATCCATTTCAAAATGCATTTCTAGAATGCCCCATATTTGTTTTACATCTTCCATGCGAAAATGCTTTATTTTCATAATATCTTCTATATTATTATTATTCAAAAAGTCCAATATTGTCTGTATTTTTGAACTTTTTAGACAATTATAGATCCTAGGAGACAATTCTGATTGATCAATAAAAATAGATTTCAATGCTATTTTTTCTTTATTTTTCCTTAGTTTTTTCAGTCTGTCATGAAAAGTAAAAAGGGATAACTTGTGTTGATTGTCCTCGAGATGTAAGTTTTCTTTCTTCACATGTAGAAAAGGAATCAATAAATCAATTAAATTCCTAGAGGCTTCATTAAGGGCTTCTTTCGGAGTTAAACTTCCATTTGTCCATATTTCAAGAAAAAGTATCTCTAGTTTTTCATTCCCATAGTTATGAATGCTATGATTTGCATTTCGAACAGGCATGAATATTGCTTCTATAGGAAAATTTTCGTCTTGAAAGTTTTTTGGCGTTTGTATACGATATCCTCGATTTTTCTGGATTTGTAATCTAATACAAAAATCAATATTTTCCGTCAAACTACCAATATATTGTGTATTATCGATTATTTCCACAGAAGGTGGTGAAATAATGTCTTGAGCAGTGACATATCTAGGACCCTTGACACAAATGGATGCGTCACAAGTTCCATACAGATTACTTCTTAATACAATTTCTTTCAAATTCATTAAAATTTCATGTACGGATTCTTGAATACCTAGTATGGTAGAATATTCATGTGGTATTTTATCAGATTTTGCACGTGTGATACATGTTCCTTCTATTTCTCCAAGCAAAGCTCTTCGCATCGCAATGCCTATAGTCTCGGCTTGACCTTTCATAAGTGGAGACAGAATAAAACGTCCATAATGAAAACGTTTATTGTCTACTCTCGATTCAACACATTTCCACTTTAATGTCTGAGTAGCAATTTTTATTTTCTCTCGAAGCATGGTCAGTAATATTCTTTGATTAGATCATTACATTTATTTCTCTTTAAATATTTTCTATTCTATAAACGTCTTTTTTTAGGAGGTCGACAACCATTATGTGGCATAGGGGTTACATCTCGTACGAAACTTAATAAAATCCCACTTCTACGAATAGCTCGTAATGATGCATCTCTTCCAAGTCCTGGACCCTTTATCATTACTTCTGCTCGTTGCATACCCTGATCTGCTACTGTACAAATAGCTTTTTCTGCTGCGGTTTGAGCAGCAAAAGGTGTGCCTTTTCTTGCACCCTTAAAAAAAGTACCGGCAGAGGACCAAGAAACTACTTTACCTCGTATATCTGTAACAGTAACAATGGTATTGTTGAAACTTGCTTGAACATGAATGACTCCCTTTAGTATTCTAGCACTCTTTTTATTACGTAACCCAATACGTTTACTTTTACTACGTGAACCAATTCTTGGTATAGGTTTTTCCATCATATAGTATTATTTTAATATATTAATATATGAGTTCGCAAAAAATATGGTAATATCCATATTGATATCAAAAAACAGATTCTTTCAATTATGATTTGTATCTTGGTTTTTTTTTTAGCGAGCTTTATCTTTATAATTATAATCAATCAATTTTATTGTCTTTGTTTATGTCTCAGGTTGGAACAAATGACTATAATTCGTCCCCGTCTACATATAAGTCGACATTTTTCACAAATTTTACGAACAGAGGCCTTTTTTTTCATATTCGTTATTACTTAATCTGCAAATATACTTTTGGCTGTAAGAAAATAAGTTTATTTAAATTGCGAACCTCGACCTGCATAGTTTTATAATCAATTAGACGCCTTCTGGTTGGATTAGTCTATGTCTATATTCTTGGGGTACGTAGTTTACTTCCTGCAACATAAACATAACTTAGAATAGGATCTTCGATATCTATCTTAACATATGGGGGAAATGATTCAGTAATAAACCTTCATGGATATATTTTTTTTTCACCCCAAGTAATAAATAACTTGAAGTTTCTATTAAACTCATGGAGTTTGGATTTATATTAGACAACCCATTCTTTGTTTTAAAACAAAAAATAAAAAGTTCCGAAATTCATTCTAATATAAGAAACTTTTACCATATATAACACAAAATTTCTCCACCGATTCCTTCTAATCTAGCTTCTTGGTCTGTCATTATACCTCGAGAAGTAGAAAGAATGACAATCCCTATCCCACCTAAAATTCTAGGAATTCGTTTATAGTTAGAATAGATTCGTAAACCAGGAAGACTGATCTGTTTTAAATTGTTAATAATGATTCTTCTATGTGAATATTTTTTTTTCCTATTCTTTCTATGTCGCAAGGTTAAAACCAAAAAATTGTTGCTTTCTCGATGTTTTCTTACGTTTTCGATAAAACCTTCTCGTAAAAGTATTTTAACAATGTTTTCGGTAATGCTAGTAGATTCAATTCGAACTGTTCCTTTTTGATTCATCTCAGCATTTCGTATCGAGGTGATTATAGCAGCAAGAGTGTCCCTCACCATGATAAAAAAAATTGATTGTTACCCCCCCGCGATTATATAATCAACATGTTTTTTTTATTTATGAATCCTTAAAAAATTAGGGTATATTCGTGAAACAGAATCTACTTCTCTTTTCTTTCATTAAAATATCTTCAAATTATACTACCTCGGGAGCTAATGAAACTATTTTAGTAAAATTTAACTGTCTCAATTCCCGGGCAATCGCACCAAAAATTCGAGTTCCTTTTGGATTTCCTTCTTGATCAATGACAACTGCTGCATTCTCATCAGATCGTATTTTCATACCGTTTTCTCGTTTTAGTTCTTTACAAGTACGTACTATTACCGCTTTGACGATTTCTGATCTTTTTAGGGGCATGTGGGGGACTGCTTCTTTAATCACAGCAACAATAATGTCACCAATATGAGCATATTGTCGATTACTTCCTATGATGCGAATACACATTAATTCTCGAGCCCCGCTATTGTCCGCTACATTCAAATGGGTCTGAGGTTGAATCATTTTTGATTAATACCTTTTTTCACTGCAAAGAAAAGCATCAAGGTCGAATAAAAAAAATATAGAACTTCATTCAGAAAAAACATTTTCGATTCGTATTTTTCATACCAAAGAACTCCTTGATTCATCTTTTTTTTATCCTGTTGAAATAATGAATTGAGTTCGTATAGGCATTTTTGACGCCGCTATTAAAATTGCTTTTTTGGCTATATTTTTTGTTACTCCGCCCGTTTCATAAAGTATTCGACCTGGTTTAATGACAGCTACCCAATATTGGGGAGATCCTTTCCCTGAACCCATGCGCGTTTCCGTAGGTTTTAATGTAACTGGTTTGTCTGGAAATATACGTACCCATACTTTTCCACCCCTACGCGTATTTCGTGCCATTGCTCGTCGTCCTGCTTCTATTTGTCTAGATGTAATCCAAGCAGGTTCAAGTGCCTGAAGAGCAAATTTATCGAAACAAATACGATTCCCTCGATAAGCTATCCCTTTCATTCTTCCTCTATGTTGTTTACGGAATCTGGTTTTTTGGGGGTTATAGTCGATGGTTTTAACCCAATTCCATCTCTACTACAGAACCGGACATGATAATTTCTTCTCATCCAGCTCCTCGCGAATGAAAATAAAATTTAAGATATACATTTCAATAAATATTGAATCTAGATTCTTTAGATTTGATCCAATCTAAATCGAGATATTCTATGTTGAATAATATAATCAATAATGAAATTATAAACAAAACATATGTATCAACAAAAATCAAAAGATAATTAAAAATTATTCTAAATAAATTGATAAAAACGTTACAACTCATTTTTTTTTTAACGTGTTTTGCTCCTCTTCATCGTCAATATATTTCCAATAGTAATAGAATAATTAATTTTTCGCGGACGAATATTCTTTTTACTTTTTATATTTCATTCATAATATTTTTATACAATATCTCAAAATAAATTAGTCTTAGTTTTTTCCGCCATCCTGCCCAATGAATCATTCGTTTTAAAAAATATTTTCTGTATTCACAGGTTCCGTCGTTATCATCGCTCTCGATTTTCAATAAAAATGATTAGGTCTTAATTCTACAACGGAGCTTCTAATGAAATTTTTAGTCAATCTTATTAGTCTTTATTGGCTCGAAGCTCTTGATTGGTTTGTTCAATGAATGGAATCTATCTAAGAAATTATGTTATTTATATATATCATAGTATTATGATATAGTCTTATGAAAAATTAGTATAATATGAATAATCAGTATTCATGCAATTATACTTTTACTTTTATGTCATGAGATAACTCATAGACCCTACATATTAGAATCATATATCATTGATGCATATTCTTTTTTCTTTCTCTCAACTTCTCTTCCATAATCTATTTTTTATTCTTTACTTTTTTTTTGTGTAAATTTCATTTTTTTTTTATGCAAAATATTTTATCAGTTGCTACAACGATATGACTGTATAAAATCATCATATCTTGACTGTTTTTTTGGATCCATAGATAGATAGTATGAAGCGATGGGTTGGTTATTATTGATTTTTATTAATTCATATTTTCTTTGCGATCTTGGTCTGTTCCTTTTTTTAATAATCCTCACTTTAATAATCCTCACTTAATAAAATAAACGTGTCACACACTAAGCATAGCAGCCATTCTATAAAATAAATGGTCAATCGAATTTTTATTTTGCCCTATACAAATTTCAATTTTTAATTGCTCCTTATTTTTTTATTAAGCAGATAATAAAACTATTAGTTTGTTATTTTTTTTTATTCTTGTTGTATAGTATATATATAAAGATAGAGATATATATAAAGATAGAGTATAAATAAAACTCAAGTGGAT